ATTTATATTCAAATTTAAAAGAAGTAATTTGCTTGGTATAACCCATGGTTTAATTTTATATGCATTATAAAATAGCAAAAATTCTGGGAAGAACCAAAATTCTGGATTCGATATGGGACGATTTAGTATTTCTTCATTCATTCCCATCCAATCAAAAAATATTTTTTTTTGATTGGGTGGATTGATTTCTTGATCTTGATGAATCGTAAGATAAAAAAGACCTTTCTTATCCATTTTATCAATTATTTTATAATTATAAGTGCCGGTTTTTGTATTTTTATTACTGTTGGTATCGAGCTGGATCCATGCCTCAATATCGGCTTTTTTTCTAAGACAAAAATGGAGAATTTTCCAATCAAAATATTTTCTATCTGGATTTTTCTCCATATATATCATATCACCTTCTCCTAGATAATTCTTGATAGGAGTACCTCCCAGCATATCAAATAATTTGTGTTTATTGAAAATTATCTTTTTGATTTGGTAATGAATATACTTCATAATCGTTTTGTTTGTTGTAATGAATTAATTGGTCTTTTTCATATGAATCCCATTTGTTTAAATCCTTATTTTGAGCCGTACGACATTGATTGACTCTATTTCGCCATTTTTGTGGTATTAATCTAGACCATCTAATCTGAGATAAATCGTATTGATAATGGCTTCTTAACCAATTTTTCCATTGATTCATTCCAGAATTCCGAAGTTTCTTATGACTTAATTCGGAATGAAATATGCCTTGTGTTCCAAAATAATCTTTTAGTGCAGTCTTAAGAAAAAAAGATGTTCCTTGATATTGAAGAACAGATCTTAACTTATACAAATTAATAAGTTGGCTTTGTGATAATTTGTAAAATACATATGCTTGTGAGCCTAGAGCCTTGAGCATTGTACAAGGAGGATATATCGAGAAGTCACAAAAAATCTGTGAATTTTTATTATTATTACTAATATTATAAAGTGACTTGATATCTATGTATATCTTTTCAATGAAAAATTTTAAAAAATAATGTAATTTACGGATTAATCGAACATTTCTTCTTTTTACTATTTGCCAAATATTTTTTGGTGATTCTACTCTTTTAACATTAGAACCCGTTTTGTTAGGACTAATATTTATTCCTGGAGTTGTTTTTTTTTTCTCTTTTGTAATTTTTTCTATTTGATTTATGATTGTGCTTGTTCTATCAGTTAGATCCTTCATTTTTTTTTCTGTCAGTAAATAATTTGTCAAATTCGTAGATCGAATTTGACTAAAGGATTCATGAATTATCCGATTGTTGATTATAGAATCTTTTTCTTTTTTAGTTTCACTCGATTCATCTACTTCTTTCAATCTAAATAATAGAATTAGATTTACTTTTGAAAATTCTTTTATTATTCTTTTGATAAATAGAACGCTTTTGATAACCCGTTTTTCTGTTTCTTTTGAAACCCTTAGAAAGAATTTTGTTCTTTCTTTTAAAACTCTTAGAACTAGAAAATACTTCTTTTTCAATTTTCCAATTTTTTTTTCGAGTTCCTTAAAAATGGGTTCAAAAAAGGAAGGCCGTTTTCGGGGAGAACCAAAAGAAAGATCTGTTTCCATTCCCCAAACTGTTAAAAAACAAAAATCATCTTTTTGACCTTTTCCCTTTTTTTTCGTCTGATCTTTATCAGAGGATTGTAGCTTAGATTTGTGCCAAGGTTTCAAACAGAAAGGAAATAGGATCTTTATCTGAATACCGTCTAGTAACCAATTTTTCGGAAATTCTGTTTCTGATAATTGAACACCATTATAGGTACATTTAACATACATTTCTCTATTCCATTCCTTTAAATCCTCAGACCACTCAGGAAATTGCAATAATAACATACGGCCAATATTTTTAGCTATTATCAATGAAGGTAATAGAATATATTTTCTAAGAATTGATTGACTTACTAACATGGAACCTCTTATTACTTGAGCAAATGGAATGGTATCCCAAGCTTCTGCTATTTCTATCCGCGTTTTCTCCTTTCTTGTGTTCTCTTCTTTTTTGTCCTTCTCTTTTTTTTCCCCTTCTTTTATTTGTTTTTCTTTATAATCTAAAATTTTTAAGTCTGCCTTTTTCCCCATCCAATTTATAAAAATGAGTTTCATCAGTCTGGAGATATCAAAAGAAAAAAGGGGGGATTTTTCTATTCTATCCAAAAAAAGCGGGGAATGTGCATTTGCTTGAAAGAGTTCCAAAATAACTGTTTTACGCCTTTGAGCGCGTATAGAACCTTTGATTATGTCTCGACGAAAATCCGATTGTTGTGAATAGCGTATCAAAGCCACTTCGTCTGTTTGATCAGGATTATCAATATCCGTGGTATTAGTATCGATATTCTGTTGGTTATTAGTAAAAATCACTACACGCTTGAATTTTCTTGAGCGAATCTGATGCTCCACCGGCACATCTTCTTGATTTTCTCTTTCCTGTTGTTCCAAATCGTTGATTAATTTGTATGACCATCGAGGCACTTTTTTACT